CCAAATCACGATGGTATTTTCTTGTTCCTGAATGGGTCTCTTTCATCTTTTTAGGTCTATGCTCTACTCCGGGTAAAGATCTGCCCGATTTGGATTTGCACATATAGGACAAATCTTCCCATCACCATTTCTTTTTGTTATGACTTTACAAATAACAAACAGCAATCATTTATGATACATGTAGTAATCATAGATATATTACCAATTGGGTTTTTTCTAAACGGAGCCTGGATACTTCATTTTTTAGTCCAACCAAAGCCAACCATAAATTATTCTAATTGATAATAGTACTATGAATCTCCCCAAAGAATGCATCTAATTGCACTTCACGCTCCAATTTTTTGATGATTCAATTTCTCTTTCTTGGGCGAAACAGAGGATATCTCGATCGGGGGAGAGAACGGGGAAATCCCATATGACCCAATATATCTGACAAGTCGCACTATACGTCAACCCAAGATGCATCTTCCTCTCCAGGACTGCGGAAAGGTACTTTTGGAACACCAATAGGCATGAATTGAAAGAAAAAAGAACTAAATACTATATTTGACTTTGATGTGGAAACGTAACAATATGGTTTTATTGTCTTTATAATATTGGCTTTATCGTATTTATTTTATCCATAAATTAGAAAAATTTAGAAAGAAAGACAAAATAAATAAAGGAAAATTTTTACGAATAAGTCCTTCTAATGATAAACATTTACTCATAGAAAATGGTACCAACCCCCCATTGCGTATTGGTACTTATCGAGTATAGAATAAATCTGCTTCTCTTTGTTCCTACGAACAGAATTATTCCATTATTACAAACAGAATAGAATAAATAGTAACCTAGCCCTTCTTAGGAAATAATCCACCGAACAAGGGAGGTCCATAGGATAGTCATAGTATAGTTTTTTTCAATGCAATAAAGTTACGTAGTGTCTATTTTTCTTTGATAAAGGGGTATTTTCCATGGGTTTGCCTTGGTATCGTGTTCATACCGTTGTATTGAATGATCCCGGCCGGTTGCTTTCCGTTCATATAATGCATACAGCTCTGGTTGCTGGTTGGGCGGGCTCGATGGCTCTGTATGAATTAGCAGTTTTTGATCCTTCTGACCCTGTTCTTGATCCAATGTGGAGACAGGGTATGTTCGTTATTCCCTTCATGACTCGGTTAGGAATAACCAATTCATGGGGAGGTTGGAGTATCACAGGAGGGACTGTAACGAATCCGGGAATTTGGAGTTACGAAGGTGTAGCTGGGGCACATATTGTGTTTTCTGGCTTATGCTTTTTGGCAGCTATCTGGCATTGGGTCTATTGGGATCTAGAAATATTTTGTGATGAACGGACAGGAAAACCTTCTTTGGATTTGCCCAAGATCTTTGGAATTCATTTATTTCTCTCCGGGGTGGCTTGCTTTGGTTTTGGTGCATTTCATGTAACAGGCTTGTATGGTCCCGGAATATGGGTGTCCGATCCTTATGGACTAACGGGAAAAGTACAACCTGTAAATCCGTCGTGGGGCGTGGAAGGATTTGATCCTTTTGTTCCGGGAGGAATAGCTTCTCATCATATTGCAGCAGGTACATTGGGCATATTAGCGGGTTTATTCCATCTTAGCGTCCGACCGCCACAACGTCTATACAAAGGATTGCGTATGGGAAATATTGAAACCGTACTTTCCAGTAGTATCGCAGCTGTCTTTTTTGCAGCTTTTGTTGTTGCTGGAACTATGTGGTATGGTTCAGCAACTACCCCCATCGAATTATTTGGCCCGACTCGCTATCAATGGGATCAGGGTTACTTCCAGCAAGAGATATATCGAAGAATTAGCGCTGGGCTAGCCGAAAATCAAAGTTTATCAGAAGCCTGGTCTAAAATTCCTGAAAAATTAGCTTTTTATGATTATATCGGCAATAATCCGGCAAAAGGAGGATTATTCAGGGCAGGCTCAATGGATAACGGAGATGGAATAGCGGTTGGATGGTTAGGACACCCTATCTTTAGAGATAAAGAAGGCCGTGAGCTTTTTGTACGTCGTATGCCTACTTTTTTTGAAACATTTCCAGTCGTTTTGGTAGACGGAGATGGAATTGTTAGAGCTGATGTTCCTTTTAGAAGGGCAGAATCGAAGTATAGTGTTGAACAAGTAGGTGTAACCGTTGAGTTCTACGGCGGTGAACTCAATGGAGTCAGTTATAGTGATCCTGCTACTGTGAAAAAATATGCTAGACGCGCTCAATTGGGTGAAATTTTTGAATTAGATCGTGCGACTTTGAAATCCGATGGTGTTTTTCGTAGCAGTCCAAGGGGTTGGTTTACTTTTGGGCATGCTTCGTTTGCTTTGCTCTTCTTCTTCGGACACATTTGGCATGGTGCTAGAACCTTGTTCAGAGATGTTTTTGCCGGTATTGACCCAGATTTGGATGCTCAAGTAGAGTTTGGAGCATTCCAAAAACTTGGGGATCCAACTACAAGAAGACAGCCAGTCTGATACAGGACTGCTTTGGT